GCATCGGTTACATTTTTCATAGGATCTCCTCTTATAGATAGACTCAAAAATCGAACAGAAGTCTTTTTGTATCACTTTGTATCACTCCGCCCCCTTTCTATGGGGGGATCTTGGTTGGGTACTGACGCAACTAATCAAGAGGATAATCATTCTTATTTTCCCATTTCTTCCTATTTCGAAATCGACTCGAAAATCGATTTGATTTTCGAATAAATTCTGAATTCCCCGCTGCAACCCTTTCTAAAAAGGGCCTTCTTGGACTACAAAGGGGAAGGCTGAAAGCGAGTCGGCATGCTAATTCCTCATCCGCAAATCAGCCCTTCCCGCGGGTTATTTTTTCAACGAATGAGGAATTGTAAGAATGAAATCTTGATAGAATTTGAAAAAGCAAAGCAGAAGGAAAAGGCAATCCAAAATGAAAAAAAGGTTTTCATATTTCTAAGATTAAACAAAAGGATTCGCAAATAAAAGGGCTAATGCGACAACCAGGCCATAAATTGTTAAAGCTTCCATAAAAGCTAGACTAAGTAACAAAGTACCTCGTATTTTCCCCTCCGCCTCCGGCTGTCTTGCGATACCTTCTACCGCTTGGCCCGCAGCAGTACCTTGACCAACTCCAGGTCCAATAGAAGCAAGCCCTACAGCCAATCCAGCAGCAATAACGGAAGCGGCAGAAATCAGTGGATTCATGATAAGTTCCTCGTCCCAAAAAAAGAAATGGTTAATGATACACTCACCCAATGAATTATGATTTAATTCTTCCCTCGCTACGATTCATCCAGTGGAAATAACTACGAACTTCGCATAGGAGACTCTCCGCATAAATTCACATTCGGAGGTCAAATTAGATCGATCGTTAATTCCTATCGAACTAGCTAATATACCATATACACGTATTTCTTTCCTAATGGAAACCAACCCTTCATCCATCTTAGAGCCAATCGGATTTGAGAATCATTCGTCGAAACAGCCACAATAGTTGCCTTAGCGCCATTCAATTCGATCCCCTCTTCGAACCAGCCCATTTTTTATTTTTTAGAAATTCCGTTTTTGTAAATTCTTCTTTCCCGCTCTTTATCATGATCCTGCATGGATACAATCAAAAAGGACAAATTGATTAGTCCAGACTCATTGCGTAAAAAGTGATTGATCAAAGTTCATCCCATTTCATATTTATGAACATTTTTTGCCTCTCGTTGAATCAAATCAATTGAAAAGGAAATCATTCTAGTTGACGATTGGGATTGGTCAACCCATAGAAAAAATATTCATTGAAGGGAGATATCGATATAAGTGGACCAAAGGCGAATTTTTGGCAAAAGATCTTTTCGATCTCTTTTTTTTACAATTCTCTGTTCAATAGCCTAATCTTTTTGCTATTACTCTAAATCGTATATAGTGTAGGTATAGATATTGTTTTTTCGAAGTCGATTAGTTTGAGCCGCGCCTATATTGCCTTCGTCGAAGCTAAAAAAAGACTCTTTCGAAAATTAGTCAATGGTGGCCCTCCATGGATTCACCTATATAAGCCGCGGCTAAAGTTGCAAAAATAAGAGCTTGGATACCACTTGTAAATAATCCAAGGAACATGACAGGGATAGGAACCACTAAAGGTACTAACGAAACAAGAACAACAACTACTAATTCATCAGCTAATATATTTCCAAACAGGCGAAAACTAAGTGATAAGGGCTTAGTGAAATCTTCTAAGATGTTAATAGGTAAAAGGATTGGAGTTGGTTGAATATATTTCCCGAAATAAGCTAACCCTTTTTTAGTAAGACCCGCATAGAAATATGCCACTGACGTGAGTAAAGCCAAAGCAACCGTAGTGTTTATATCATTCGTGGGTGCGGCTAACTCCCCGTGAGGTAATTGTATGATTTTCCAAGGTAAAAGAGCGCCCGACCAATTAGAAACAAAAATAAAGAGAAACATAGTTCCAATAAAAGGAACCCAAGGACCGTATTCTTCTCCAATTTGAGTTTGACTCACATCTCGAATGAATTCAAGGACATATTCGAAGAAATTCTGAACGCCGGTCGGAATGATTTGTGGTTTCCGAACAGCTAACGCAGCGGAACCTAATAAGATAGCAATTACAACCCAAGAAGTAATCAGTACTTGGCCGTGAACTTGGAAACCCCCGATTTTCCAATAGAAATGTTGGCCTACTTCCACACCGGATATCTCGTATAACCCTTTTAGTATGTTGGTGGAACCTGATAAAAGATTCATATTGCTCTCTGACAAAAAGAAAACTTTAAACGAAATTGTTTTGATTCAACCATCTTTTTCTTGACTTAACTACTTGAATCGTATATTTGGAATACCAACTAATCACACTCTATGCCCAGTTCTTTTTATCTCGTTTTTGAGATTCAGAAATAGTAAGCGATTCGATAAATCTATGAGGGTTCCGAAACGACATAAGTTCTTTTTCTTCTTATTAATTACGGATTTCTTAGAGACTCAGAACGGCCCTCACAAATTGCGAATACTAATTTTTTAAGAATAAATCGGAGGGAAGAGATCGAATCATCATTCGCTGGAATCGAAATATCTGCGAGATTGGGGTCACAATTTGTATCGATTAAACAAATTGTTGGAATTCCTAAAGTGATACATTCCCGAAGGGCCGTATATTCTCCGTGCTGATCAACAATGATTACAATATCGGGTAAGTCTGTCATATATTTAATCCCGCCAAGATATCTTTGCAAGTGAGATAATTGTCTTTTCAAGATGGCCGCATCTCTTTTCGGAAGACGATCCAATCGTCCTGTTTTTTGTTTGATTCTCAAGTCTCTAAACTTCTGAAGTCTCGTTTCTGTAGTCGACCAATTCGTTAACATCCCGCTGATCCATTTTTTATTAACATAATGACACCGAGCCCTTATTGCAGCCCGTAATACTAAATCAGCTGCTTTTTTTTTAGTGCCAACAATTAAGAATTGTTTTTTCCTACTGGCTGCATCAAAAACCAAATCACAAGTTTCTGATAAAAAACGAGCAGTTTTAATAAGATTTGTAATATGCCTACCTTTACGCTTTGCAGAGATATAAGGTGCCATTTTAGGATTCCATTTTCGAATATCATGGCCAAAATGAACTCCCGCTTCCATCATCTCTTCCAAATTTATGTTCCAATATCTTCTTGTCATTTCTCCCCACACTCCTCCCTCTTTTTGTTTTTTTCAAAAAACAAAAAGAGACGAGGTACCCTGAAAAAAAAAAAAAAAAAAAAATTGTTCCGATGGAACCTTCCCTTCTACCAGAGATTGGCCCGAAAGACAGGGCCAAGCCATTCTTCTTTTCTATTCATTATTTTTTTGATTACTCTTCCCAAATCAAATGACTCGATCAAATCCAAATATAGATCCTTTTTAAATCAAAAGGGTGAATCTGCTCTTAGGAATCATTAAATACTAGAAATGATTGTTCTGATGTATCGTGGAAATTCTTTGAAAGGAAAGAATCAAATAAGGTTTTGTGGTGAAATAAAATATCTCTCATTTCCCCCTCGAATAGATTCTTCTCTTTTATTTCCAAGGGAAGATGCTTATGTTGCCTTAGAGGGTGCACTAATCCTTTGCCTTTGAATCCAGTACCAACCGGTATCATTCCCCCCAGAACAACGTTCTCTTTCAGGCCTTTCAACCAATCGATACGACCCCGGAGAGCCGCTTTTGCTAAAACTCGAGCAGTTTCCTGAAAACTCGCTTCAGATATGAAACTTTGAGTATTCAGAGACGCTCGAGTTATTCCCAATAAGACAGCTCGGTAACAGATCGCTTCTTCCAAAGCGCGTCCCATTCGTTCCGCTCGCAACAATCCAACGAGTTCTCCGGGTAAAAAAACATTAGACAGTCCGTCTTCTGAAACCAACACTTTGGAGGTTATTTGACGGACAATAATTTCGATATGCCTATTATGTATCTGCACGCCCTGGGATCGATAAACCTTTTGGATCTTATTAACTAAAGAGATACGACTTTGCACTATAGTTAGCTCAGCACCAATCAAGAATCCCCAAGGAATTCCAAGAATTCTTATTATAAATTTGTTCCAACCCTCCACCCTCTTTTTGAGATTCATTGATATTGAAGCAATTGAACGCACTTCTAACACCTGTTCCACTTTTGGAAGACCTTGCGTTATATCACCAGATCTTGATTTTTCATAGATAAATGTAACTAATGTATCTCCTTTAGAAAGCATTATCCCATAATGACCATGCACAGTTGCCCCTGGGGTAGCCAAAAAGGGCTTAGCTGATCGTATTATTACAGAGTCAACTTGAACAATTAGAACTTGACCCGATTTTAGATGCGGTCCTTTTTTGGCTATTCGTACATTTTCACAAATAAACTGCCCAAGACTAATGATTGTAGATGACTTTTCACAACAAGTGTAATGCAAAAAATCCCAATTTAAATCAAATGGATTCAAAATGATGCACGGATCGGGCTTCACAATTTTCCCATTTTCATCCATTAAAAAATATTGAAGTACTTGAAAAGTCGGTTTCAAATTGTCAAGTTGGAAATAGTTAGTTACCAAGATCTGATTAGAAGTTATTAAATGTGAAAATGAATAAAAATTCGCAATTTGAAGACCTGTTCCTAAAGGACCCAACAATTTCCTAGTTGAAATTAGGGGGTCCTTGTGACTGAATTCTTTTATCACATCAGGAGACTTTACATCGTTGAATGGACCTAGTCGCGAACAAGAACAATTGGATGCTGACAAAATTATCAAAGATTGGGATTCCTTATTTTGATTCAATAACGTATGAATAGTTCCTTGATGTTGGGTAAGGGATTCTCGAATCCTTGCTCTGGAATAGGAATAAATGGAAGAAAAGGGGTTGATCTGGGTGCGATCTGATTCACTCTCGGAGATCAACCCTGAACCCGATAGATCATTCCTTTTGATAGTATACGAAATAGGCGATTTTGCTAAGTCGATTCTTAGAAAATCTTGAATCAAACCATTTG